TATTTTTATTCGTATTGTGGGTGGGCCAAAAGAAAAAAGAAAAAGAGGCTTTCATTGCTTTTCCCCAATTGGAAAAATATCCTATACATTTTGTATGAGCAGAAACAATAGGATGGCTCAAAAGATTTCTGCACCATGAACTTTGTACCGCGCGCATCACTTAGTGGGGACCCCGGAAAGTAACTTGAGCAAGAGTGAAAAAAAAATAGGAAAGAAAAGACAAAAGAGATGAAATGAAAAGAATCGGAGTTTATTTGTACTGTGTTTGAAATACATCCCCTTTTTATCCCTATCCTTCCACTCTTTGATTGAATATTTTTAGCTATTAGATTTGATATATAGGAAAATTTAACATCTTTTTGGAATAATAAAATTAGGAAAAGAGAGGAAAAAATGAAAAAGAAAAGAAAGAATATCTATTCAATAAATTATTCATGTGTCAGGAACCAGATTTGAACTGGTGACACGAGGATTTTCAGTCCTCTGCTCTACCAACTGAGCTATCCCGACCAGTACCCTGCATCATCCTAGCAGAGTACTTGTATCTATGTAAACGAAAAGAACTAAAAAAGAAAGTCTTAACAAATTGGACCTAGTCCCCTTTAATTTCTTAGATAGAAAACTTTCTTTTTAAATTTAAAAAGAATGATATGAACTGTGATTTTTTAAATGAATTATTAAATAAGGGAGATTCCTTGAACATATATGTTCATTTGTGCAGGTATCGTATCTATACAAAGAAAAACAAAGAAAATTGGATTGGAATTGGAAGAAGATAGGAGGAGGATTTCTATTCGAATCCTTTTGTGAAAGAACAGAGTGAATGAAATTAGAAAGATATTGAATTTTGTTTGAACTGAACAACTGATAAAAAAATAGGATGAGAGTAAAGAAAGAGTGAGGAATTAAAATGGGCTTTTTCTTGGGGATAGAGGGACTTGAACCCTCACGATTTTTCAATTCGACGGATTTTCCTCTTACTCTAAATTTCATTGTTGTCGGTATTGACATGTAAAATGGGACTCTCTCTTTATTCTCGTCCGATTCATCTTCAAAAAATATATCAAATTCTGGAATGACTCATTTGATCACTGAATATTTGAATTTGATTCTTTTTTCAACTTCAATTATAATTGAAATTTTTCATAGTTAATAATTCTAATTTATATAGAATATAAAGAAGAATATAAGATAGAGGGTTTCTCTATATATCCTTATCCTATACTCATACTAATACTCATATCCTAATAGTAGATGATATAATAGTAATATAAAAAAAGAAGAAAGAAATGTGATTAATCGCTTGCTATGTAAGTATGTATACGTACGTATTAGGTATATAATCTAACGTAGTAAATTTCATTCGTTAGAACAACTTCCATTGAGTCTCTGCACCTATCCCTTTTTATTCTCATTTTTTATTTTTTATCAAAACAAAGATTTGGCTCAGGATTGCCCATTTTTAGTTCCAGGGTTTCTCTGAATTTGGAAGTTACCACTTAGCAGGTTTCCATACCAAGGCTCAATCTAATCAAGTCCGTAGCGTCTACCAATTTCGCCATATCCCCCTTCCTTTGCTTTGAGACTTTAAGACAAGGATCCAGTTGTAATTCCATCCACCTCTTTCGTTGATCTTGGCACTGTTAAATTCATTAGGTAATGATTCCTATATTTAAAAAGTGTATGCTGCTATTTTATTTTTATGCCCACCCTCTATTCTATCATTAATTTATCCACAATTCAATATGGATAGATATATCCCACATATATCTATGCCTTTCCTAATCTTTACTTTTGACAATACTATTTAAAATAGTGGAACGGCCAATATTCCTTCTTCGTCCTATTGTGTATAATTCTATAATCCAAATTTTTATAAGTTTTAGTCATTTATTACCATTAGAATTGTATAATTCTAATCGTGGAACTAGAAAACAATACTTTAAAACTTGAAATTTAAATTTCAAGTAACGAAACTATCTATATCCTAATAGATAAATTAGATAAATAGTGAAAAGAGAATAATATTCTATTGATTTCTATTCGAATAATGGAAATAAATGAATTATTCATAATAGTATTAATAGTATATAGTATTGAAGATTGAATTTCAGATCATATTTGATTTATTGTATTGATTTCATATTCATAATAGTAAAAATTCCATTTTGAATTCTTACTATTATGAATATGAAATTCTAAAAAAAAAATAGAATATAGAATCTAATTCTTCATTTTTTTTAAGGAATATTTCAATTGGAAATTCTTTTTGAATATTCTATCGAATATTTGTATTTGAATTTCCTCTTTTTTCTTTCATATATAATATATATGAAATTGGATTTCTATTTAGATATCAAATTTATCTAGATCTAAAGAATTTTCTTTTCTATTTTCTAAATAGAATCTAAAATCTATAACTAATAACTAAAAAATATAAAAAATTGAAATAATCAAGAAATGAAAAAAAAAAAAAAAAGAAGAAGAATCGCTAGGTAAT